TGTTCCATGAATCCAATTTGCATTTCATCCGGGAAAAGCCATCTTTTTCTCAACAATGCCTTTGTCATTTGATCCAATAGTGTTCCGTTAGATAGGAACAGATTTGATAAATACTGATAACTCTCGGATAGAGTATTAGAACGGAAAGATCCATTAGATAATGAACGATTGGTTCTAAGCCATCTCTGGCGATTAATCAACAATTCGAAGTGCTTTTCTTGCGTCTTCTTGATAAACCAGCGTTTATATAGAGATGTAGGAGGATTTGTTTGGGGAGTAAGAAGCCCCTTTGACATCTCTTCATCTGCAAATAATTCTCGATCTGAAAACACAGAGACAAAGGGCTGAGTTTTGAATAGGAAAAAGAGTGGATCTGCAGGGTCCCAAATGAATTGGCTTATTCGAAAAAGGCCTTGTTCTTTGGAAGATCTATCTCGTGTCTGGTACTGCACGGTTCCACTCTGCAAGAACTCCGAATCATTCTCTTGAAGCTCATCCTCTTCATCATAAATGATCCGCTTGCCCCGAAATGACCTGGACCAATAGGGAAATCCCAATGAATTGGGCCTTTCGATACAATCAAATAGAAAGCCCCAAGGGCGCCATATTCTAGGAGCCCAAACTATGTGATTGAATAAATCCTCCTCTATCTGTTGCCGGTCGAGGGCTCCTTCTCCTTCCCCCTCTTCAAACTCCGATTCGTCTTTTTCATAGAGAAATCTCTGATCAAGGATAGAACAAGATCCATTTTGCATCATATCTAAGGGATTCCTTGGTTCGGGTCGAAGAAGCAATGTCACTCGATCCTTATCAAACTGACTGCATGTCCGTGAGGATCCCACCAGAGCGCCTTCCACTTCTAATAGGCCACGAACTAGACCAGAATCATTCTCAACGAGTCCATAAGGAGTGATCCCATTTTTTTCATCGGGTCCGGGTAGAGACCAAAGATCTTGAGTGACCGATCCGGCAGAACAACTCAAAAGATAAAGAAGTATCGTTAATTTCTTCATGCTCGTTCCAAGTTCGAAGTACCAATTGTACAAATAATAATCCACTTCGTTACATGATTTCTTTTTCATATAGATAGATATAGGATCCATGGGGCAATTACTTAAAAGTACATTTTGTGCTACAGCCCTTCCTATCTGATAGAAAAGGATCCCGTGATCCTGGACCGATCTTACCTGGGATCGCAAATCCCAAATTTGTCTATGAAGAGCGGATCTAATTGTATTAGTATCTATAATTGATTTCTTCTGTGTAATACTAATTGATAGGGCCTCATTGGTAAGTGCTACAAGATCTCGTGCATTGGAACCCATGGTTATGGACCCGAATCCATTAGTATGGAACATTTTCTTTTCCAAGTGAAATCCCCTAGTATATGAAAGAGTGAAAAAGTGCTTTCGTTGTTGTGGAATAAGAAGCCTTCGTATCTTAATGCACGTATTTAATTTATTCGGAGCTATTAGAGCGGGATCCACTTTTTGGGGAATATGAGTCGAAGCAATAACAAGAATATTTCTAGTTTCATAATCCATGGAGAGAAGGTTCACTAATAGACCTAGGGAGAAGTAATTTGACTCATTCACATCCAGATCATGAATGTTTGGAATCCATATTATGCAAGGAGACATTGCTTTTGCTAATTCGAATTGAAGGGTGATATAAAGTCGGTCTTCATCTTCAGGCATCATATCCATAGTTAGCGCATTCATGCTAGTTAGCAGTTCCAGCTCCATATCAAGGATATCGTCACTAGCATCAATATCGTCACTAGCATCAATATCGTCAATATCATCAATATCGATATCATCAAAACCTTGAGACTTGTTATCCAGGAACTTGTTCAGAAATACCGTAATGAAAGGAAGATAGGAGTTTTTCGCTAGGTATTTGACCAAATAAGATCGTCCAGTTCCTATAGAACCTATCACTAAAATACCCCTAGAGAGGGATAAGGCTAAGCGGAGCGAAAAGGGTTTTCCATGAGATGGGAAATGAAAACTATTAGCCCCACACGCAGTTTGTGAATAAGTGATTGTCTGATAATGAGCAAGGAATATCCGTCTTTCTGCTAAAGAGGATGTATTGAACTCATAATTCATTAGATACTTTTTATGAATGTCAACTAAGTATCGTAAGTAAATTGCTCCCGGTTGTTCAATCATTTGATAACCAGAGTCATTCTTTGATAAATGATCACTATGAGTCAGACTCAATAAAATTTGATCAATCCTTTTTTCTGTCGTTAAGGTGGAGAACTGAACCAAGAATTCTCTTTTTTCATCATCAATCGAATCACTGTTTGCAACCCAGGATTCTATTTTATCATCAATCCAGTCTCCGTTCACGTTTTTTCTTTTTCTTATCAACGAATAGATCTCTTTACTTGTATGACTTAGATGTCTCGTATTTCTCGAAAAAGTGATTCGATTGATGGGATTTGGTATGATACTTATGAGATCGATGATATCGATGAGATTGATATTCAAAT